AGTTGTTCCCATAAATTCTGACCTTGATAACGCTCTAGATTCATATCAGGATCATTAAATAGAAAGTTTAATGAAAAGAAAGAGTAAAGTAAACAAAAAAGACTCTTTTTTTTCATTTTGAAATTGATTATTGATCGATTTATTTGGCAATAACGAAAGGATTACTAGTAACTAGTAATCCGCGTCGCTCTCACTTAAGTGCATACCCGTATGGATATCAATATATCATTCGCGCCTTTGTTTGTTACAACACGGCGATTCGAATCGAAAATCTAAAAAATGGCTTGAATAAAATCATAAGACTATCTATGCTGTACGCTTTTCTTTATTTCCCTGGGATTGTAGTTCAATTGGTCAGAGCACCGCCCTGTCAAGGCGGAAGCTGCGGGTTCGAGCCCCGTCAGTCCCGACGGATACAATTAAAAAAATACATCAATCGATCCCTCCGTTTTCTGTCAAAGGGGATACAAAATGATAGAATTTCATTCCCAACGATATCTTTTTTTTTTCTTTCTTTTTTTTGTTGGGGTTTATTTGTAAACTATTTGTAAACGGTGAAAGTGGAAAAGTAGTCAGATGATACATCAGATGATTGTACAAGGAAGACGGTAGATTATCGAAAAGAAAGAGTGGAAAAGAATATATAAATAAAGGAAAGGAATTCTTTTGATTGGACCAGGAATCCATTTTTGTATTCGGTGTGGATAAAAGATCTTCCTATGTTATACTATTCAATTCTCGACGGTGAATCGATTTGATAGCTTAGATATTGTTATTCATGATATTGATCCGATTCGATGTCATTGAAATGTAAGTCATTGCATTGAATTTACAAGCGACAAATTTATCATCTCTATGGGATTAAATCCCGAGTTATTGCGAAGGAAAAAAAAAACAATGAAATTATGGAAGTAAATATTCTCGCATTTATTGCTACAGCGCTGTTCATTCTAGTTCCTACCGCTTTTTTACTTATAATATACGTAAAAACTGTCAGTCAAAGTGATTAATTGAAATGAAACTTGACTTTTTATCAAGGATTTAAGAAAAAGAAAAAAAGGATTCCAATTTCACGTCTTAAATAAAATGAATGGACTAGAATCAGCAGTATCCTATAAAACTCGATAGTATGGTAGAAAGATTCATATTTTTTTCTACCATACTATCTATATCTATTATTGTAATGTATAAAGATACAAGCTTAATATACTTAATATAGATGAATCCACAATATGTATCTTCATACATGTCGATATCAATTAAATATATGTACTGTACATAGTATCTCAATTTTATTTCTTCGCTTGATCTATTTTAGTTGTGTTGATTTCAATCAATTTGAAATAATTGAAAGGCAAGTCTTACGATTTTCTAATTCTTTCATTTCATGGATTTGATTCTTTTGATGGATACCGAAATTCCTATTGAAAATAAGAAAATAATCAGAAATGAAGGAAAAATGGAATGGAATAGGCATATATTAATTAAAAAAAAAAAAGATTACTTGGGTATCTTTTTTTACCATTCCAAAGAAGTAATTCATTGAGCAGTTGACAGATGATCCAAAGAGTTCTATGGTAACTTTTCTTCGTATTTCGTTTCGAAAAAAGGGCATACCCTGCCGATTTTGAATTTTACTTCTTTTCTTTGATCCATGATATGAAATGAGTCAATAAAGCATGGCATAAATGAAATTCAAATAAAACAGGGGTTAAGTGTGCAATATGTGACTACACTAAGGCAAGATCTTATTAAAAACAAGATCTTATTAAAAAAAAGAACTACCTTTTTTCTCTTTGAACAGTAAAGAGGGAAGGAAATAAAAACAAGCAAATACAGAAAACAAAGGGGAGAGGCTCCTTGTCCCTCATTGTCCATTTATAACTCTGCTAAGAGCTGGTTCATCAAAATAGAAAATTTAGGAAGAATTCTTTTTTTTTTAATAAATTGCCTATCATCCGGATCCCTTTTACTTTCGAAATACGAACATGGGAATTATTGAAATGTTTGTTTGATTTTGATTGAAAGGGTGTTATTCGTCTATATTATTGATCTATATTATTCATAGAATACATTACTCCACTAGAATCCAAGAATTTCGAAATGAAGTTAAAAATAAAGGCTTTGCAAAACGATCTAGAAAACAATTGATACGGTTTGATTACTCAACCCAATTAAATTAGGAGTACCCCTAGAGCCCACTTCTTCCCCATACTACGAGTGAAAGGGAAAATGTAAAGACTACCATTAAAGCAGCCCAAGCAAGACTTACTATATCCATGTGTATTATGTCCCCCATCTCTATGAATATGAAACAAATATGAAGGAATTTTTCCATTATTGTTTACTAATAATAGTGGAATTACTGGCGCAGAGTCAAAAAGAACAGGGAATTCTGACACACCGCCGTTGATGAAACACTTCAATAAATCCGCTTAGAACAAGTTCTTATATGATTTCTAGTAAAATCGAGAACCATTAAGCACAAGCAAAATACGCA